TCAAGCCTGTTCGTATGATACCTAATAATATGGTATTAAAAAAAAGTAATTCTAGGACACCTGTGTGAATTCAGACCTCTCCGATTCAACTCGGACCGTAGCATAGTTCTTGACCTAAAATTATACGCAAATCAAGATCGAGAAAAGGAAGTTTTGCAATCATTGACTCAAACTCATTGTCGAATCCCATTCAGCAGAATATGGAGGTACTTATGGCGGAACGGGCCAATCTGGTATTTCACAATAAAGTGATAGATGGAACTGCTATTAAACGACTTATTAGCCGATTAATAGATCACTTCGGGATGGCATATACATCACACATCCTAGATCAAGTAAAGACTCTAGGTTTCCAGCAAGCCACTGCTACATCCATTTCATTAGGAATTGATGATCTTTTAACGATACCTTCCAAGGGCTGGCTTGTCCAAGATGCTGAACAGCAAAGTTTGATTTTGGAAAAACACCATCATTATGGGAATGTACATGCGGTAGAAAAATTACGCCAATCTATTGAGATATGGTATGCTACAAGTGAATATTTGCGACAAGAAATGAATCCTAATTTTAGGATGACGGACCCTTTCAACCCAGTCCATATGATGTCTTTTTCGGGGGCTAGGGGAAATGCATCTCAAGTACATCAATTAGTAGGTATGAGAGGATTAATGTCGGATCCCCAAGGACAAATGATTGATTTACCTATTCAAAGCAATTTACGCGAAGGACTATCTTTAACAGAATATATTATTTCTTGCTATGGAGCCCGTAAAGGAGTTGTAGATACTGCTGTACGCACATCAGATGCTGGATATCTTACGCGTCGACTTGTTGAAGTAGTTCAACATATTGTTGTACGTAGAACAGATTGTGGCACTATCCGAGGGATTTCTGTGAGTCCTCGAAATAAAAATCGGATGATGTCAGAAAGAATTTTTATTCAAACATTAATTGGTCGTGTCTTAGCAGACGATATATACATAGGTTCCCGATGTGTCGCCTTTCGAAATCAAGATCTTGGGATTGGACTTGTCAACCGATTAATAACCTTTGGAACACAATCAATATCTATTCGAACTCCCTTTACTTGTCGGAGTACGTCTTGGATCTGTCGATTATGTTATGGTCGGAGCCCCACTCATGGTGACCTAGTTGAATTGGGGGAAGCTGTAGGTATTATTGCGGGTCAATCTATTGGCGAACCGGGGACTCAACTAACATTAAGAACCTTTCATACCGGCGGAGTATTTACAGGAGGTACTGCCGAACATGTACGAGCCCCTTATAATGGAAAAATAAAATTCAATGAGGATTTGGTTCATCCTACACGTACACGTCACGGACATCCTGCCTTTCTATGTTATATAGACTTGTCTGTAATTATTGAGAGCGAAGATATTATACATAGCGTGACTATTCCACCAAAAAGTTTTCTTTTAGTTCAAAATGATCAATATGTGAAATCAGAACAGGTGATTGCTGAGATTCGCGAGGGAACATACACTTTTCATTTTAAAGAGAGGGTTAGAAAATATATTTATTCTGACTCAGAGGGCGAAATGCACTGGAGTACTGATGTGTCCCATGCACCCGAATTTACATATAGTAATGTCCACCTCTTACCAAAAACAAGTCATTTATGGATATTATCAGGAGGTTCATGCGGATCTAGTCTAATTCTTTTTTCGATCCACAAAGATCAAGATCAAATGAACATACCCTTTCTTTCCATCGAAAGAAAATCTATTTCTAGCCTCTCAGGGAATAATGATCAAGCGAGCCAAAAATTTTTTAGTTCGGATTTTTATGATAAAAAAAAATCCGGGATTCCCGATTATTCAGAATTGAATGGAATCGCAGGTACTAGTCATTATAATTTCATATATTCTGATATTTTTCATGAGAACTCGGATTTATTAGCAAAAAGGCGAAGAAATAGATTTATCATTCCATTCCAATCGATTCAAGAGCAAGAGAAAGAATTCATACCGCATTCAGGTATCTCAATTGAAATACCCATAAATGGTATTTTCCGTAGAAATAGTATTTTTGCTTTTTTTGATGATCCTAGATACAGAAGAAAGAGTTCCGGAATTCTTAAATATGGGACTCTAAAGGCGGACTCAATCATCCAAAAAGAGGATATGATTGAGTATCGAGGAGTCCAAAAATTGAAGACAAAATACGAAATGAAAGTAGATCGCTTTTTTTTCATTCCCGAAGAAGTGCATATTTTACCCGAATCCTCTGCCATAATGGTACAGAACTATAGTATCATTGGAGTCGATACACGAATCACTTTAAATATAAGAAGCCAAGTCGGCGGGTTGATCCGAGTGGAGAGAAAAAAAAAAAGGATTGAACTAAAAATCTTTTCCGGGGATATCCATTTTCCGGACAAGACAGATAAGATATCCCGACATAGTGGCATCTTGATACCGCCAGGAAGGGGAAAAACAAACTCTAAGGAATTCAAAAAATTTAAAAATTGGATTTATGT